TAGGCCTTTATATGTTTGATTGAGAGGGTGCTAATGACAGCGGAGTCGGTGCTAAATGTTATAAAATTTAGCGAAAAGTTTATTAATGTATACTTTAATTATAAAAGTGGTGCTAATGATAGTGTAGTCGGTGCCAAATGCTATAAAATTGGCAAAAAAGTTCATTAATGTATATAAAAAGATTGGCGCTGATTTGAGACTTCCTGGTTTAGGGGTTTGACAGGAATATAAGGATCCTTCAGCGTAGGGGGGTAGGGGGGTTTACCGCGCAGAAGCCGGGGGTATCTTAGAGATATATGAAGTGAAATATTAACCTTATGCACTTGATATCCAAATATGTGATTCTTTATAGAATATCATTTCACCATGATACATGGGTTCTCTGGAATTCAAGATCTAGTTCGACCTTGTTAGACTTCTTTGCTTGCACTTGTATATGCAAGCTGAAAGGAAAAAAAAAAAAAAGGGAACCCTATGCATATAAAAGAACGCCCGGCTTGGTGGGTAACGGGCAATAAGGTTGACACCATTAACCAGATGCCTTACATTCGGCTTTCAGGGGGTGGTTTCTTAAGGATAGCCCTTGATATAGGAACCAAATGCCAGGAATAATTCACGAGATGCAGCCTAATACGATATCTGTCCCTGACCATCAATAAGAGTATGCCTACTGATATATCGTTGGTCGGTTCTTACTACATTAAGCAGGACTGATGCTGAAAGTTGGTGGGTAAAGACGGAGCCCGTGTTAGCTGGAGTTTTATTGATATAACAATTAATCGGGTTAAGACAACTTAGTTGGTTATTATCACGTGTTTTGCTTTATGTAAACCTTGAGTTAGTGCTGATGTATGAGGGGTTAAATTCATTAATGTTGATAATACATATGATGTACTACTCACGTGCTATATTATATATATGGGTAAATACATAATATGTAATATTATACATAGATGTAGTATAACATTGGGTTAGCAAGGTACAACAATTGTTATTGTACATAGCCGAAAAATCAGAGGATAGTTTAATTTAGAATTTTAGCTTTGGGAGTTAAGGGTGGGAGTTAAAATCTCCTTTCTCTGAGCACTAGGGAGGGTTTTAACCCCCGACCTCCGGTTTACAAGACCGGCGCTCTGGCGCTGAGCTACTAGGGCAGGTTCATTCAAGAGCTTTATTTTCAGCTCAGCCAGCCAAGGGGGCGAGAACTAGGAAGATAGTAAAGTAAATTACAGAGGCAACTTGACCGATGATAATGAATGGGTGTTCTACAGGTATCCCCCCGATTCAGGTGAGGATCAGTATGTCTGCTACTAGGGTTCAGAATAAGAATTGGGTTAGGGGGCGAAAGGTTAGTCCGCGTTGCTTAGAGGTATGGAGGATAGGAACGACTATAAGGACCAGGATCGAGAATAAGAGGGCGAGTACTCCGCCTAGCTTATTAGGAATGGAGCGAAGGATTGCGTAGGCGAATAGGAAGTATCATTCGGGCTTGATATGAGGTGGGGTGACTAGGGGGTTGGCAGGCGTAAAATTGTCCGGGTCTCCGAGGAGGTTGGGTGCGAACAGAGCTAATGATGTTAGGCCAAGTAGTATAGCTACGAATCCAAGGAGGTCTTTGTATGAGAAGTAGGGGTGGAATGAGATTTTATCGGCATCGGAGTTGATACCTGCTGGGTTATTAGAGCCGGTTTCATGTAAAAATAGAAGGTGGAGTACTGTGGCAGCTGCAATAACGAATGGGAATAGGAAGTGAAAGGCGAAAAATCGTGTTAGGGTGGCGTTGTCGACAGAGAATCCGCCTCAAATTCATTGTACAAGGGCACCTCCAACGTATGGGACAGCGGAGAGAAGATTTGTAATTACAGTGGCTCCTCAGAAGGACATCTGTCCTCATGGAAGAACGTAGCCTACGAAGGCGGTTATTATAGTGAGAAGTAGCAGTACGACTCCGATATTTCAGGTTTCTTTATATAGGTAGGAACCATAGTAGAGTCCTCGGGCGATATGTATATAAATACAGATAAAGAAGAAAGATGCTCCGTTAGCGTGAATGTTTCGGATAAGTCAGCCGTAGCTAACATCTCGGCAAATGTGGCAAACAGAGGAAAAGGCTGTTGAGATATCGGAGGTGTAGTGTATGGCTAGGAAGAGTCCGGTAAGAATTTGGGTGGCTAGACACAAGCCTAAGAGTGAGCCAAAGTTTCATCAAACTGAGATGTTAGATGGTGCTGGGAGATCGACTAGTGCGTCATTAGCAATTTTTAGGAGGGGGTGAGTTTTTCGGAGGCTGGCCATTAGGTTCTTGTAGTTGAATAACAACGGTGGTTTTTCAAGTCATTAGTTTTGGTTAAAGTCCGAGCAGGAATTATGACTTATATTGTGTCTTTATTTCTTTTAGGGTTGGTTTTAGGGCTTGTGGCTGTTGCATCTAACCCTGCTCCCTACTTTGCTGCCTTGGGGTTGGTCGTAGCAGCAGGTGTGGGTTGTGGAGTTCTGGTGGGTCACGGGGGGTCTTTCTTGTCTTTGGTACTATTTTTAATTTATTTGGGGGGGATGCTTGTAGTGTTTGCTTATTCAGCGGCTTTGGCTGCTGAGCCTTTTCCGGAGTCTTGGGGTGATCGTTCGGTTTTAGGGTATGTAGTAGTGTACACGGTGGGAGTGGTGCTGGTGGCGGGCTGATTTTGAAGTGGGTGGTATGAAACTTCGTGGGTGGCGGTGGATGAGTTTAAGGAGTTTTCTGTCTTACGTGGTGATACAAGCGGGGTGGCTTTAATGTATTCTCAGGGGGGTGGGATATTAATTGTGTGTGCGTGAGTGCTTTTATTGACACTTTTTGTGGTATTGGAACTAACACGCGGGTTGAGTCGGGGGGCGCTTCGAGCAGTTTAGGTTAATGTGAGTAGAACAGCTAGGGTTGTTGAAAGGAAAAATAGTGTGAGGTATGTCTTAATTATGCCTTGTTGAATATTGCTTGTTGTTGTGACCATGGGCAGGTGAGTTGATACAATTCCCTTTGGGCCGATTTTTTCAAATCATGTTTGGTCTACTATTTGGCTAGCAATGGTTTGTCCCAGGACTAAGTTTAGTTTGGGGGCCAATCGGTGGATGATGGTTGGAAAGAACCCTAGCATGTTGGAGAAGTTGTGGGTAGCGAGATTGGGTGTAGTTTTAAATTGTTTATTAGTTAGGGATGCAAGTTCTAATGCGATAAGAAGGCCTGAGATGGTAACTAGGAGGGCGGCGAGCTTCAATGGGAGGGGTATGGTTATGACGGGGGTTTTGGAGGGGAGGAAGTTTGAGGTGATTACAAGTCCTGCAATAATGCTTCCTCAGGCTAGTCGTTTGATGGGGTTAATAACGGAGGGGTTGTTTTCATTAATGGGGGCTGTAGCTGTAAAGCGGGGGTGTCCTATTGAAACGAAGAAGACTACTCGGAGGCTATAAATGGCAGTGAAGGAGGTAGCCAGCAAGGTTAGAGTGAGGGCTCAGGCGTTAAGGTGAGAGGTATTTAAGGCTTCAATGATGGCGTCTTTGGAAAAGAAGCCCGCTAAGAATGGAGTGCCAGTAAGTGCTAGGCTTCCAATTGTAAGGCAGGAAGAAGTAAAAGGGGTGAGGTTATGTATGCCCCCTATTTTTCGAATGTCTTGTTCATCGTTTAAGCTATGGATGATTGAGCCGGAGCATAGGAAGAGCATAGCTTTAAAGAATGCGTGAGTGCAGATATGGAGGAAGGCTAGCTGGGGCTGGTTAAGTCCGATTGTGACTATTATTAGTCCTAGTTGACTGGATGTAGAGAATGCAACAATTTTTTTGATGTCATTTTGTGTTAAGGCACAAGTAGCGGTAAATAGTGTAGTTAGTGCTCCTAGACATAGGCAGGTAGTTAGGGCTGTTTGGTTATTTTCTATAAGGGGATGGAGTCGAATTAGTAGGAAAATACCCGCAACTACTATGGTGCTAGAGTGAAGTAGGGCAGATACCGGCGTAGGACCTTCTATCGCTGAGGGAAGTCAGGGATGAAGTCCAAATTGTGCTGATTTGCCGGTGGCGGCTAGAATGAGGCCTATGAGTGGGAGTGTGAGGTCGAGTTCTTTTGAAGAGGCAAATATTTGTTGAATTTCTCAGGAGTTAAGGTTTGTTGCGAATCAGGCTATGCTTAAGATAAGTCCAATATCTCCGACTCGGTTATAAATCACAGCTTGTATGGCGGCTGTGTTGGCGTCAGCTCGGCCGTGTCATCACCCGATGAGGAGGAACGATATAATGCCAACTCCTTCTCAGCCAATAAATAGTTGAAATATGTTGTTAGCGGTTACTAAGATAATTATGGCAATTAAGAAGAGGAGAAGGTACTTAAAGAATCGGTTCATATTGGGGTCGGCATGCATGTACCAGGATGCGAATTCGAGAATAGATCAAGTTACATACAGGGCAATTGGGGTAAAAATGATAGAGTAGTGGTCGAATTTAAAGCTAAGGTTGATGTCGAAAGTTGTAGTGTTTATTCATTGTCAGTTAGTGACAATTGTTTCGGTTCCTTGGTCCAGAAAAATAAAAAGAGGGAGTAGGCTCATTAAGAAAGCCATTTTGACAGCAGTCTTTACGTGAGTGAGGGCTCAATTTTCTTGTTGTGGGGATGGATTAAGGGTAGTGATAAGAGGATAGAGGAGAAGTGCGAAGATCATTAAAAGGGTTGAGCTTAGGATGAGTGTGGTCGGGTGCATAGCTGCTACTTGGATTTGCACCAAGAGTTTTTGGTTCCTAAGACCAATGGATGCGCTGTTATCCTTTAGAAGCACGAGTGAACCTCGGAATTTAACCGAGGGGGTAGAAGATTAGCAGTCTCTAACATCAACAGATAACTCTCGGTGGATAAGAGGATTTTAACCTCTGTTTTTAGAATCACAATCTAATGTTTTGGTTAAAACTATATCTACAGAAACATCAGCCTCATATAAGCTCGGGTTTTAGGATTAGGAGGATGATGGGGATGAGATGTAAGGTGATAAGTAGGTGTTCACGGGTGTGAGTTGGTTCAAGAGCAATAATGTGGGAGGGTAAGGGGCCTCGTTGGGTTATTAAGAAAAGATAAAGGGAGTAGCTTGCTGTAATTAGTGTGCCTAGCCCTGTGAGAAGAAGGGTTCAATGCGATCAGTTGAATATGGAAGTAATAATTATTAGTTCTCCTATCAGGTTAGGCAGGGGAGGGAGGGCTAAATTGGCTAAGCTAGCTACAAATCATCAAGTGGTTATCAGGGGGAGAATTATTTGTATTCCTCGAGCTAGTAGTATGGTTCGGCTGTGTGTGCGTTCGTAGCTCGTGTTGGCTAAGCAGAATAGTGCTGAGGAGGCGAGACCGTGTGCGATCATGAGGATAATTGCACCAGTAAATCCTCAGGGTGTCTGAATTAAGATACCTCCTGCGACTAGGCCTATGTGGCCGACTGAAGAGTATGCGATTAGTGATTTTAGGTCTGTTTGACGTAGGCAGATGGAACCGGTTATAATGATGCCCCAGAGGGCTAAAACAATGAAGGGGTAGGCTAGTTCTTTGGTCAGGGGGTCTAGTATAACTATCATACGTATTATGCCGTACCCCCCAAGTTTAAGGAGGACAGCTGCCAGAATTATGGATCCTGCGATTGGGGCTTCTACATGGGCTTTTGGGAGTCAAAGGTGTACGCCGTACAATGGTATCTTAACAAGGAAGGCTAATAGGCAGGCAGCTCATCATAATTTATCGCCCCATGTTAAGAGGTGTAGAGGCTGTGTGTATTGCAGGGTAAATATAGATAGGGTTCCACTGTCATTTTGTAGAAGAAGTAGGGCTACGAGGAGGGGCAAGGAGCCAGCTAGGGTGTAGAATAAGAAGTAGGTGCCAGCATTGAGGCGTTCTGTTTGGTTTCCTCATCGGGTGATAATGATGAGAGTCGGGAGTAGTGTAGCTTCAAATATAATGTAAAATATGATGATTTCTGTGGCCCCGAATGCTAAGATTAAAAATGTTTGGAGGGAGACCAAAAGGGAGATGTAGGTTCGTTGGCGATTTAAGGGTTCAGGGGAAATATGGTTTTGACTAGCAAGGATTATTAGGGGAAGTAACCAGCAGGTTAATACTAGTAGGGGTGTTGATAGGGGGTCGGTTGCTAAATAAAGGTTGGAGGAGGACCATCCGGTTTCTGATGATCATTTAAATCAGGATAAACTTGCTAGGGCAATAACTAAACTCTGTGCAATTGATGTTGTTCAGAGCCATTTTGCGGGGCTGAGTCAAATTGTTGGGAAAAGCATGAGTGTTGGGATTAGGATTTTTAGCATTGAAGGAGGTTTAGGCTTTGGAGGCGGTCTGTGCCGTGTGTTCGTGCAGTTGCTACTAGTAGGGCTAGGCCCGCGCTGGCTTCACAAGCTGAAAATGCTAGTAGGAGTATAGGGGCTACTGAGTAGCCGGTTGCTTCTATTTGAAGGGCCCAGAGGGATAGGGCGATAAATAGAGAGAGTATTATTCCTTCCAGGCATAGAAGGGCCGAGAGAAGATGGGTACGGTGGAATGCGAGTCCTATGAGCCCTAGGATAAAGGCTGAGGTAAAGCTGAAGTGTACTGGTGTCATAAGGCGGTCATGGACTTAAACCATGGTCTTTTGAGCCGAAATCAAGGGTCTTGTTTTGGACTAACTGCCTATTCGGCTCATTCTAGGCCCCCTTGGGTTCATTCATAGATTAGGCCAAGGGTAAGGAGAGCAAGTACGGCAGCGGATCAGGCAAGTGTGAGGGTTGGGGTGGTGAGTTGATCTCCTCAGGGAAGGGGGAGCAGGAGGGCGATTTCTAGATCAAACAGGAGAAACAGGATGGCGATTAGAAAGAAGCGCAGGGAGAAGGGTAATCGGGCAGACCCCAGGGGGTCGAATCCGCATTCGTAGGGGGATAGTTTTTCTGCATCAGGTGTAATTTGTGGTAGTCAGAAAGAAACAGTGGCTAGTACTGCGGACAATGTGATGGTGATGGCAATAATTGTTGTAATTAAGTTCATTATCTTTCCTTGGATTTTAACCAAGACCGGGTGATTGGAAGTCACTTATACGTGTTAATACTAGAAAGATTATGAGCCTCATCAATAAATAGAGACGTACAGGAATAGTCATACGACGTCTACAAAGTGTCAGTATCAGGCGGCAGCTTCAAAGCCAAAGTGATGTTCAGATGTAAAGTGATATTGAATTTGTCGTAAGAGGCAAACGGCTAAAAAGGTGGAGCCAATAATTACATGTAAGCCGTGGAATCCTGTGGCTACAAAGAAAGTAGAGCCGTATACGCCGTCAGCGATTGTAAATGGGGCTTCGTAGTATTCTATGCCTTGAAGGAAAGTAAAGTAGAATCCCAGTAAGATGGTGAGAGAAAGGGCTTGAATGGTTTGTTTTCGCTCACCCTCCATAATGCTGTGATGGGCTCATGTAACGGTTACACCAGAGGCTAGGAGGACTGCAGTATTAAGAAGCGGCACTTCAAAGGGGTCAAGAGTAATAATGCCTGTGGGGGGTCAGCAACCTCCTAATTCAGGTGAGGGGGCGAGACTAGAATGGTAGAAGGCTCAGAAAAATCCCAAGAAGAAGAATACTTCGGAGGTAATAAATAAGATTATACCATAGCGTAATCCCTTTTGGACTGGAGGTGTGTGGTGTCCCTGAAAGGTGCCTTCCCGGATGATGTCTCGTCATCACTGGTATATGGTGAGAAGTAATAAAATATTTCCTATGGTTAGTAGTGTGAGTGAGTGGAAGTGAAATCAGACTGCAGTGCCTGATGTAAGTAAGAGGGCAGCGATTGCGCCGGTTAGAGGTCAGGGGCTTGGGTCAACCATGTGGTATGCGTGTGCTTGGTGTGCCATTAGACGTTTTCTTGTAGGTAGAGGCTTAGGAGTAGGACAAATACATAGGCTTGGATCATGGCAACGGCAATTTCAAGAAGGGTGAGCAGGAATAGGACGATAGAAGTTAGGATTGCTACTGTAGGCATTATAGGTAGGAGGACAAAGGCTGCTGTGGCGATTAGTTGAATGAGGAGGTGGCCTGCTGTGAGGTTAGCTGTAAGTCGTACACCAAGGGCGAGGGGGCGGATAAAAAGGCTAATTGTTTCGATAATAATGAGGACGGGGATTAGGGGAACGGGGGTTCCTTCAGGCAGGAGATGGCCGAGGGCGGCGGTGGGCTGGTTTCGCATGCCAATAATTACTGTGGCGAGTCATAGGGGGACTGCAAGGCCTATATTTAGGGAGAGTTGTGTGGTGGGAGTAAATGTATACGGTAGAAGTCCTAGTATATTTAGGGTGATTAGAAATAATATTAGGGAGGTTAGTAGAACTGCTCATTTATGGCCCCCCAAGTTGAGAGGTAGAAGAAGTTGCTGGGTAAATCGGTTGATAAATCATCCTTGGAGGGTGATAAGGCGGTTGTTTAGTCATCGGGTGGAGGGGGTTGGGAAAAGAATTCATGGAAGAGTTAGTGCTACAGCAATAAGTGGAATACCCAGGTATGTGGGGCTCATAAATTGGTCAAAGAAGCTTAGTGTCATGGTCAGTTTCAGGATTCAGGTTTAGCTTTTTCAGTGCTTTGTGAAGTAGGCTCATTTGTGAAGGTGTGGCCGAGTACTTTGGGAGGAATAACAGTTAGGAAAACCAGTCATGAGAATACTAGAATAGCAAATCAGGGGGCGGGGTTGAGTTGGGGCATGTCACTAGGGGTGGTTGGGGGCCACCAATCTTTAGCTTAAAAGGCTAACGCTATTCCCGATTTAGCTTCTTAGTGAGGCATCTTCAAGTATTATAGTGGATCATTTCTCGAAGTGTTCTAGGGGCACTGCTTCGACAACGATGGGTATGAAGCTGTGGTTGGCCCCGCAAATTTCAGAACATTGTCCGTAGAATACTCCAGGTCGAGAGGCAATAAAGGCTGTTTGGTTTAATCGTCCTGGGACCGCGTCTATTTTTACACCTAAGGAAGGGACGGCTCAGGAGTGAAGGACGTCTTCAGCGGAGACGAGAACCCGGATTGGGGATTCTACAGGGACAACTATTCGATGGTCTGTTTCTAGGAGGCGGAATTGACCGGGCACTAAATCTTGGGTGGGGACTATATAAGAGTCAAAGCCTAAGTCTTCGTAGTCGGTGTATTCATAGCTTCAATATCATTGGTGGCCCATTGCTTTAATAGTAAGGTGTGGGTCATTAATTTCGTCTATAAGGTAAAGAATCCGAAGGGAGGGGAGGGCGATAAGAATAAGGATAATTGCTGGGAGGACGGTTCAAATGATTTCGATTTCTTGAGAATCAAGGATATATTTGTTAGTGAGTTTAGTAGAGACTATTGCTACAATGATATAAAGCACTAGTGTGCTGATAAGAAGAACAATTATAAGGGCATGGTCGTGGAAATGAAGGAGTTCTTCTATTACAGGGGAGGCCGCGTCTTGGAATCCTAGTTGTGAGGGATGTGCCATTCTAGCTAAGTGCTTAAGACACGCGGGGTTTTAACCCACAATTTTGCCTTGACAAGGCAGTGTAATAGACTAGTTTTACTAGTGTCTTATGGAAGAAAGTGGCAGAGTGGTTATGCGGTTGGCTTGAAACCAGCACATGGGGGTTCAATTCCTCCCTTTCTCGTTAACTTGCTTGTACTTGGACAAATGCTGGTTCTTCAAATGTGTGGTAGGGTGGAGGGCATCCGTGTAGTCATTCTACGTTTGTTGAAGTTAGTTCGATTGATGCTACTTCTCGTTTAGCAGCAAAGGCTTCTCAAAGAATAAACAGGAATATAATTACAGCAACTAGGGAGACAAGGGATCCGATTGAGGAGACAGTGTTTCAGAGTGTATAGGCGTCTGGGTAGTCGGAGTATCGTCGGGGTATCCCTGCAAGGCCCAGGAAATGCTGGGGGAAAAAGGTCAGATTTACGCCGATAAACATAATCCCGAAATGGATTTTGGTTCATGTGCTATGGAGGGTGTAGCCTGTAAATAGTGGGAACCAGTGTACGAAAGCGCCTATGATGGCAAAGACAGCTCCTATAGATAAGACATAGTGGAAGTGGGCGACTACATAGTAAGTATCGTGGAGAACGATGTCTAGTGAGGAGTTAGCAAGGACAATGCCCGTGAGTCCTCCTACTGTAAAGAGGAAAATAAATCCTAGGGCTCAAAGAAGTGGTGTTTCTCATTTGATTGAGCCACCATGTAGTGTGGCTAGTCAACTAAATACTTTTACCCCAGTTGGAATAGCGATAATTATGGTGGCAGATGTAAAGTAGGCACGAGTGTCTACATCTATCCCGACAGTAAACATATGGTGGGCTCAAACGATAAAGCCTAAGAGTCCGATGGCCATCATAGCTCAGACTATGCCCATATACCCGAAGGGTTCTTTTTTGCCAGAGTAGTACGCAACGATGTGCGAAATTATACCAAAGCCTGGGAGAATAAGAATATAGACTTCTGGGTGACCAAAGAACCAAAAGAGGTGTTGGTATAAGATTGGATCCCCTCCGCCTGCCGGGTCAAAGAAAGTGGTATTAAGATTTCGGTCTGTGAGTAGCATAGTAATGCCTGCTGCTAAAACAGGGAGGGAGAGTAATAAGAGGACGGCGGTGACTAACACGGCCCAAACAAAAAGTGGAGTTTGATATTGGGAGATGGCTGGGGGTTTTATGTTAATAATGGTCGTAATAAAATTAATGGCCCCCAAAATTGAGGAAATACCAGCTAAATGGAGGGAGAAAATAGTTAAGTCAACGGAAGCTCCTGCGTGGGCAAGATTGCCGGCTAGAGGGGGGTAGACTGTTCATCCTGTGCCAGCGCCGGCTTCAACTCCAGACGAGGCTAGGAGGAGAAGAAAGGACGGAGGGAGGAGTCAGAAGCTTATGTTATTCATTCGGGGGAATGCTATGTCGGGGGCCCCGATTATGAGAGGGATTAATCAGTTTCCAAAGCCGCCGATCATAATTGGTATGACTATAAAGAAAATTATTACGAAGGCATGGGCTGTAACAATTACGTTATAAATCTGGTCATCCCCTAGGAGGGCGCCGGGTTGGCTGAGTTCTGCCCGAATCAAGAGACTTAGGGCGGTGCCGACTATTCCGGCTCAGGCACCAAATACTAAATAGAGGGTGCCAATGTCTTTGTGGTTGGTTGAGAAAAATCATCGTGTGATTGCCACAGGTAGGGTGGCTGAGAGTTTAAGCGGTGGATTGTAGCTCCATGGACAGAGGTTTAAGTCCTCTCCTTATCAAGCCCTGTGGTGTACCACACGTTAGATTGCAAATCTTAAGAAGTAGGCTAATAGCCTGCCGGGGCTTTCCCCCGCCTCGCCACCCCGGTGGCGGGGGAAAGTAGATGGATGCTCGCTGGATAGAGCGCTTAGCTGTTAACTAAGAGTTTGTAGGATCGAGGCCTTCCCACCTAGAAAGGCTTTAGCTTAATTAAAGTGTCTGGGTTGCATTCAGAAGATGTGGGATAAAGTCCTGCAGGTCTTAAACAAGGGCTGGGAGATTTTCACTCCCGCTTAGAGCTTTGAAGGCTCTTGGTCTTAGTGCTATCCTAAGCCCTTGTTACAAGGTTAGTATTGCGGTTACAGCCGGAGTGAGGGGAAGCAGGCCTAGGGCCAAGATAGTAACGATTGAAAGGGGGAGGGTAATGAAGGTGAAGTTGAGGCGTCAGGGGGTGGTGGCGGCTAGAGTGTTGGGGTAAATAGTGAGAGTTATGGCATAACAGAGACGTAGGTAAAAGTAAAGACTGAGGAGGGCTGTTATAGCAGCGAGTGTGGCGGATAGTGGGAGTTCTTGTTTTGTGAGCTCCTGTAAAATAAGTCATTTAGGTATAAAGCCTGAGAGAGGAGGGAGGCCCCCTAGGGACAGTAATACGAGAGCGGTCAGTGCGGCAAGAGTTGGGGATTTAGTTCATGAAGTCGCTAGTGTATTAATGGTGAGGGAGTTGTTGGTTTTTAGTGTGAGGAATGCTGAAGATGTTATGATAATGTAGAGGAAAAGACTGAGGAGTGTCAGGGAGGGTGCGTATTGTAGAATTAGTACTATTCATCCTAAGTGGGCAATTGAAGAATAAGCTAGAATTTTACGTAGTTGGGTCTGATTGAGTCCTCCTCAGCCCCCCACAAGTGTCGATAGGAGGCCTATTGCAATAAGTAGAGAAGAGTTGATAGTTGGGGCCACTTGAATTATAAGTGCGAAAGGTGCGAGTTTTTGTCAAGTTGAGAGGATTAGTCCTGTGGTGAGTTCAAGTCCCTGAAGGACTTCTGGTAGTCAGAAGTGAACGGGTGCTAGGCCAAGTTTAAGTGCGAGGGCTAGTATTGCTGTGGTGGTTGCTAGGGGGTGGGATAGCTGGTGAATCTCCCACTCTCCCACCAGCCAAGCGTTGGTAGTGCTGGCAAAGAGGATTATTGCTGCGGCTGTTGCTTGTGTCAAAAAATATTTGGTTGTGGCTTCAATTGCTCGGGGGTGGTGTTGTTGCGCTATGATCGGGATAATGGCGAGGGTGTTGATTTCTAGGCCTATCCATGCAAGGAGTCAGTGGGAGCTGGCGAAGGTGAGGACCGTGCCTAGGCCTAGGCTAGAGAGTAAGATGGTAAGTACGTAGGGGTTCATTAGTGAGGGAAGGATTTTAACCAACATATTCGGGGTATGGGCCCGAAAGCTTAATTAGCTGACCTTACTAGAAAGTGGTGTAGTGGAAGCACCAAGAGTTTTGATCTCTTGAGGATGGGTTCGAGCCCCTTCTCTCTAGAATTGAGGGGACTTGAACCCCTATCAGCCACGCTATCAAGGTGGTCCTTAAACATTCAGGCACAATTCCTTGGGGTTTAAAGTTGAGGGGGGAGGCCTGCTGTTGCGGTTGGAAGCGCTAGGTGTCATAGGACAAGAGCTAGTGTTAAAGGTAAGAAGCTTTTTCAAACTAAGTGTATGAGTTGGTCATATCGAAATCGGGGGTAGGAGGCTCGCACTCATAAAAATACAATGGAAAGGAGGGCGGCTTTTGTTATTAGATTTACGGCTGTTAATTCGGGGAAGGCGGGGATGTGGGATGCGCCTAAAAATAAAATGGTCGAGAGTGTATTTATTAGAAGGATATTAGCATATTCGGCTAGAAAGAAGAGGGCGAATGGCCCTCCGGCGTATTCTACATTAAACCCGGAGACTAATTCTGATTCTCCTTCTGTGAGGTCAAAGGGTGCGCGGTTTGTTTCAGCTAGGGTAGAGATATACCATATGGCGGCAAGGGGTCAGGCTGGTACGAGTAGTCAGATGCTTTCTTGGGTTACGTTGAAGGTTTGGAGTGTAAATCCTCCTGTAAAGATAATTACGCTGAGTAAGATTAGTCCTAGGCTGACTTCGTAGGAGATGGTTTGTGCTACTGCTCGTAGAGCTCCAATTAGAGCGTATTTGGAATTTGAAGCTCATCCTGAGCCTAAAATAGAATATACGGCTAGGCTGGAGAGTGCGAGGATAAACAGTACCCCTAGATTTAGGTCCGTAATAGGATAGGGGATGGGTATGGGGGCTCATAGTGTTAGTGCGAGTGTGAGGGCAAGTATAGGTGTAGCGAGAAATAGGAAGGGGGAGGAGGTGGATGGTCGAACTGGTTCTTTAATAAATAGTTTTAGGCCGTCTGCGATAGGTTGAAGTAACCCGTATGGACCGACGATGTTTGGTCCTTTTCGAAGTTGTATATACCCAAGGACTTTTCGTTCGAGTAGGGTGAGGAAAGCAACTGCTAAAAGGATGGGGATGATGTATGCGAGTGGGTTAACAACGTGGGTAATTAGGGTGGTAATCATAGCTAAGGAGAGGGTTTGAACCTCTGAGAAAGAGGGCTTAGGCCTCTCGCAATTACCGGGCTCTGCCACCTTAGCGCGCCGTTCTTTTGGGCCATTTTGGTGTGCCCCCTTGGCTGTTTTAGTTGCCTTCATCAGGTGGGGGTGGGGCGTGCCTTAAGCATGGGCCCCTTCTTTCCGGTCCTTTCGTACTAGGAAACATCACTTCATAGATAGAAACTGACCTGGATTACTCCGGTCTGAACTCAGATCACGTAGGACTTTAATCGTTGAACAAACGAACCCTTAATAGCGGCTGCACCATTAGGATGTCCTGATCCAACATCGAGGTCGTAAACCCTCTCGTCGATAGGGACTCTGGGAGAGGATTGCGCTGTTATCCCTAGGGTAACTCGGTCCGTTGATCGGCGTTCGCCGGATCATTTTTGGTCAGAAATTCTGGTACTTAGAGTTGTGGCTCTTGGTTGTGGGGGCAGTGCCCCCAGTCCACATGGGGGCTTTGTTTTCCCCCGCGGTCGCCCCAACCAAAGACATAGGGGCTAGGGGTCACTGTGTTTTTACCTGTTAATTTAAGGTTACTTGACGTGATCTGCCTGGTGTCTAAAGCTCCATAGGGTCTTCTCGTCTTATGTGTTTATGTCCGCTTCTGCACGGGCAGATCAATTTCATTGACTTGGAAGAGGAGACAGCTAAGCCCTCGTGATGCCATTCATACAGGTCTTCATTTAAAAGACAAGTGATTGCGCTACCTTCGCACGGTCAAAATACCGCGGCCGTTAAACCCATAGTCACAGGGCAGGCGGGACCTCTTATGCTTTGATTTGCAAGAGGCGATGTTTTTGGTAAACAGGCGAGGCTTGTGTTTGCCGAGTTCCTTCTCTTCCTTTAGGTCTTTCCCTGTAAGCACTCCTGTGTGGGGTTAACGATTTATAGATGCAGGTTCTTCTTGGATGTTTATTCTGGCTTACAGTTCCCTCTTGGTTTGGGTTCGTTATTTGTCGGTGGTGGGTCCGGTCCGACTTACACATGTGCCGGGAGAGAGTTGTTCTCTCTTATTACTCATTCTAGCATAATCGCTTCCATGGGGGCATGGAACGGCTTAGTACGGTTAGGGGGGTAGGATTTCTTATCAGGATAAGAGGCTTATATTTGTCTGAGCTTTAACGCTTTCTATGCAGGTGGCTGCTCTTAGGCCCACTGTAACAGGTCGCCTTAATAATTATGATCCTTAGCCGCCTGTTAAGGTTGTGTCCTTGTTCAAAGGAGCTGTACCTCCTTTGATTAACTCTCTTGGTTTCTTTGGGACAAGGTTAGTTTTACCTTGAGGTCCTAAGAAAGCCAGGAGGCTGAACTTCTATTCATTTCCTAAGCAACCAGCTATAACTAGGCTCGATAGGTTTGTCACCTCTACTCGGGGCTCGTCCCACTCTTTTGCCACAGAGACGGGTTGGCCCTATAATAGGCTGTCCCGGAGTAGCTCGTCTAGTTTCGGGGGCCTGAACTAAAGTTCTCTTTGCTCAGGTTTGCTGGCTAAATCATGATGCAAAAGGTACGAGATTTAATCTCTGCTTTTCTAGGCTTAAATGGGTTGTTTCATTTCTCTTTCAGCTTTCCCTTGCGGTACTTTTTCTGTTGCTCGAATGTTTCCTTTTCCGTCGCCCGTACTAAGGTGGAAAAATGGTTTGTTGACTTAATTTTAAGTTTTATAGGGATATGTATGTTGTGGTGTTAGACCAAATGTGTTGGCTAGCTAGTCAGCTCAGGGTGACCCGATTTGCACGGATGTCTTCTCGGTGTAAGGGAGGTGCTTTCCTATTTTAGCTACACTCTGGTTATTCCAAGCGCACCTTCCGGTACACTTACCATGTTACGACTTGCCTCCCCTTTGTTCGGTTAACTTCTTAGTTAGAAGGATTAATTGAACTCGGGGAGAGTGACGGGCGGTGTGTGCGCGCCTCAGAGCCAGTTTCAAGAGAACTCTCTATTTTCTATTTACTGCTAAATCCACCTTTGGACGCTGGTTTCACAGCGTGGTTCGTAGTGCTCTAATTTAGAGAATGTAGCCCATTTCTTCCCACCCCATGCGCTACACCTCGACCTGACGTTTTGGGTTTTGCCCATTTTGCTTACTATAGGGCCTTCACAGGGTAAGCTGACGACGGTGGTATATAGGCGGGGGAAACAAGAGGTGGTGAGGTTGAACGGGGGTTATCGGTTCTAGAACAGGCTCCTCTAGGTGGGTCTGAGGCACCGCCAAGTCCTTTGGGTTTTAAGCTGGCGCTTGTAGTTCCCTGGCGGATGTCAGTTGTATGTTTTCATCAAAGTTTACGGCTAGGCATAGTGGGGTATCTAATCCCAGTTTGTGTCGTAGCTGTCGTGGGTTCAGGCATAATTAAAGCTGCTTTCGCAGTAGATCTTCGTGCCCCCAGGTGCGTATGACGGCTGAGGGGGTGTTCGGCTTTATTGAATATTTTTCCGTAACCACTCTTTACGCCGGTAGTTATCAACTAGGGTCTCTCGTATAACCGCGGTGGCTGGCACGAGTTTTACCGGCCCTCTTAACCTTAACTAAGTCAAGCTTTCGCTTATGGCTTAATATTTATCACTGCTGAGTTTCCTTGGGGGTGTGGCTTAGCAAGGCGTCTTGGGCTGCCGGGGCGTGCCTGATGCCGGCTCCTCGTCCCCGGGCAGGGGATTAAGGGCATCCTCACAGGAATGCGGAGACTTGCATGTGTAAGTTCAGTTAGAGCTGATAGTAAAGTCAGGACCAAGCCTTTGTGCTCGCGGGACTTTCTAGGGTCCATCTTAACAGCTTCAGTGTTATGCTTTAGTTAAGCTACGCCAAC